GAATAGGGATCTTTGACGAACGGGATCAAGAATTATTAATTATTTTATTATTTCGACACAAGAACAAGAAAAGGAATTTTTCTGGTATCAAAGACTAGGAAGATGAATAATCCCTTCTAGAATCCTTTGTTCCCTTCCTTTTTTTTTCTATTCTCCATTTACTTATCTTATTTTTAATATCTAATCAAATTTCATTCTATTAGAATAAAAATGGATACATTCAATGACATTTCAATCTGGCACCAGTGACATAATAATACCGCTCCTATTTGCATTGTAAAAAACAAAGAAATAAAGAAGAGGTAAAATAGTCTTCCTCACAATATCCATACTATGACTAGTAATGCGGTACAAGTCATTCCCGAAATAAGGTAGAAAAAGAATATAAACAAAAACAAGGAAAAAGTTTTTCATAATTTTGTGATCATACATAATTAAATTAGAGAATTGCCAACAAAAATTTGGTTTTTTTTACGAACTTGATGTTGATAAATACGCAGATTTAGAAATTCATTTCGGACAATTGAACCTTCTCAAACTGTTTCTTTTTAAGAACTAAAAAGATTTGTGCCAAAATAACAGATGCAAAAAAGAACAAAAGGCCTTGGACACGTAATGGATCTTGAAGGACTATTTCCGCATCTCCCTGACCAAATCCTCCCACATTAGGATTACTCGTTAATGGTTGATCCAGTTTGATAGATTCGCCCTCTGAAACAAGAAGTTCTGGTCCTGGAGGGATAATATCAACCACTTGACGCTCATTCGATGCATCCACTATGGTTATTTCATATCCTCCTTTTTCTTTTCGTATTATTTTGCTTACTATACCTGCTGCTGTAGCATTATAAACATTATTATTACTCTTACTCCCGTCGGGATAAATCTGACCCCTTCCCCTGTTCCCGCCTACGTATATGGGATATTTTAAGAAGTGAACATCTTTCTTAGTCGCAGGGTCCGGGGAAAGAATAGGAAAGGTGATTTCACTATATTTCTGACCAGGAACGGGCCCTATCACAAGAATATTTTTTTTAGTGGGACGATAGCTCTGAAAAGACAGATTGCCCATCTTTTCTTTAATCTCGGGAGAAATACGATCGGGGGGGGCTAATTCAAACCCTTCGGGTAAAATAAGAACAGCCCCCACATTCAAACCGCCCCTTTTCCCATTCGCAAGAACTTGTTTCAGTTGCATATCATAAGGAATTCGAACAACTGCTTCAAATACAGTATCAGGAAGTACCGCTTGTGGAACCTCGATATCCACGGGCTTATTAGCTAAATGGCAGTTGGCGCAGACAATACGGCCGGTTGCTTCTCGTGGATTTTCATAACCCTGCTGTGCAAAAATGGGATATGCATTTGAAACGGGTGCCCAAGTTATTATATATATCATGAGTGATACGGAAATAGATCGAGTAATCTCTTCCTTTATCGAAGAAAAGGTATTTCTAGTTTGCATGGTCCAATCATTGAGCCCAAAAATTTCTACAATAAAATTAGGTAGGTCCCTAGTATAGTTCCCTATCCATGATTCTGCTATTTACTGAAATAATCTTACTCGAATATAGGAGGCATCCTTCTGGATGGGTAGAAGGAATAAGTACAATTTTGAATGTTTTACTTATGTTACAAAGTAACAAACATTAGATTTTTCAGTCATTCATTGAATGATAAATCACTACAAGTGACGGAGATACACGATTTAAATAACGGAAGATCCAATATTTGAAAATTGTGTCCAGAATGACCGGAAAAGTGGAAACAAGACCGGATATAATTTGATCGTTATGAGAAAATCCAAAATCTTTGTAGACAGAACCAATCATTAGTTCCCAACCATGGGGCGAATGGAATCCTATACATAAATCAGTTAATAAAAGAATAGAAAAAGCTTTTATTGTGTCGCTTAAATTATATAGGAACTCTTGAACCCAAGAGTTAAGAATAACAAGTTCTTCATTACCAAGAATAGAATAACCACTTAGAATAATGAAACAGATTATATTTGTCGAGAAGTGCAAAATCGTATGGATACGATCCTCATTGTGCATCTTGATCAATTGGATCGTTTCTTTGTAGATTCCGATACGAAGCTTTTGTAGATGTGTTTCTGGGTATTCCTTTAACATTTCGTCCAAGAGAAAGAGTTCCTCTAATTCTCTAACTTTTTTTATAATACTCTTTTCTTGAATATCATTCAAAAAAATTTCGGATTGACCAGTATTCCACCAATTAGTAACCCAAGATTCTAGGCTTTTATTAAATAAAAGAGAGATCCACCAGGGCAAAAATACTATAGATGCAAGATATAGAAGGGGAATGAATGCTTTCTTTTTTGCCATTTTTTCGTCTTTGATTTTTTAATGAACTCACTTCATTCGTTACCTCTCTACACTACTAATATTTATATCAAACAGAAGTTCTATTACAAGTCATATGGATACTATTATGAATCCATTCCCTGTTTTTTAGTTTTTGATTTGTGATTCATTAGTTAATCCTTGAATTTCGAAATAATACAGAAAGAAAATATCAAAGAATCCACTTTTGTTACTGTGGAGTTGATTTACATACGCATAAAAATTTCGGACAAAGACTGTTTTCTGTCTGTTCCGTATACGTCTGCTTTGGCTCAAATGAGCATTCTGAAGAAATTCCCGTTAAGTTATACTATTACTATGGTCTATAAAAAAGACTATTCTTTCTTTTCAGTTTTATCCCTCTTGCTACGAACTAAGAAAGCATTCATTCTGAACTTCATTTTTCAAAAAACTTCAATTGGTACACGCAAGAAATAGGCCAATTCGGCAGCCTTTTGCTCAATTTCTCGTGGGGTCAGATTCTGATCGGTACGAGTCAAGGGAATGGCCCCTTGGCCTCTGATTTCCATATAAAGGACACGACGTGCATAAATACCCTCTTTAACTTCTATTCTGATGGACTGAATGTCTTTCATAAGGAATCGGAGGAAGATTCGACGATTTTTTCCAGGAAACCCCCAACGAAAAATAGACACTATTCCTTCTTTTCTATCGAATCGATCATAACCGCTACCTACATTCCACAAAATTGTGCACCACAAATAGGAGCTAATAAAGAGACCTGCAATCCCATAGAAAGACATTACGATCCCCTGTGGAAAAAAAATTATTTGCTGAGACGGAAATAAAGATATCAAATCCCTACCAAGATAACTGGAAGTTCCAACCAACAAAAACCCTAATGAACCTAAAAAAAGGATAAAGGCCCAGCAGAAATTGCTGATTTTTCGAGATCCTCTTATAAATTCTATCCATATACGTTCTGATCGCCAACTCATACTAGATCTCGTTGCATTTTATTGGAATTGTTAGAATAACAAAAATATATTTGACTTTTTTTGTTTCCGAAGTAACTCTAATCAACTAGCACTATTTTGATGTGAACCTTTACTTTAGGAGTAATTCATCGAATTACTTAGATCTAAAATAATAACATCACCTTTATATGATTCCCTATAGATACCTACACCCATATAGATATATTGATTTTACATCTCAACCATTCGTCGCCCGATCTGTTATATATTTTCGATTTTCAAATACTTATAATTCATTTCCTCAGATATCATGTTTACGCATGTATAATCGCTTATGTTTGGAGTCAGCCACATGTTAGACTCTAGTCTACTAAATAGATAGCTGTGTTATCGTCAAAGTCTAAGTTTTGAAAAAAAAAAATAGACGGCACTAGCATATTTAAAAAATCTTGTTTTTTTGAACATGAAGAGATAAAGAAGCCATTGCAATTGCCGGAAATACTAGGCCTACTAAAGGCACAAAAATAGAGGGTAAGTTTGTCATAGAATGGATACCTCGACTTAATATTTGTACCTGTTATTTATTGTTATATTAATATTTTTACCTGTTATTTATTGATTGTTATAAAAGGTATCTTATAATTATACTAATTCATATATAATTATACTAAGTAATATCTACTTGAGTATATATAGAAAAGGAATGCGGAATGTCGAATTAAATAAATGGACTTACTCATCTTTCGACATGAAATATATGTATCATAATAGACTTTTGTATTATTTTATTTATTATCTTGTCTTATAATTTTTTTGAATAAAATTTCATAAAGATTTTCGTACAAATTACCCAAAAGTTCGTTATAATCCGATCCAACAACAGGGATTCGTAGTAAAACTAGAGATCCTCTAGAGATGTAGAAAGATGCAAGACTCTATGCCGCTATTTGCTATAGTTGGATTATATATCCACATGTAATGTAAGAAGGGAGCATGAAATTCATTTTATTCCCGCCAAATTTTGCGGAAGAAATAATTTGCTCTTTTATTTTGTTTAATAGGGGTTTCCTAATTACTAATCAGGAATATCGGTAAAAAAAATTTCTCCGCATGATTCTTTCTACAATTTAATCTTATGTTACCAAAGAAAAATCCATTCTTCGAATTTTTACTTTGATTCCTATAAACTAAATAACTACTTGTTCGTCACAAAAAAAATAATTCATTTTTGAAGTTTTAAGTAAGGCTTTACTTGATTGAATTTTGATTCGAGGGAACGAAAGCGTGGAGCTGAAATAACTCACTCAAAACACCTTTTAAAGGATTACGTGGTACGATTAGATCGAATAAGCCCTTATCGAATAAATATTCAGCCACCTGTGAACCCTCAGGGACTGTCGTATTCAATGTTTGTTCAATTACTCTTTTACCCGCAAATGCGATGTAGGCATCGGGTTCGGCAATAATGATATCCCCCAACATACCAAAACTAGCTGTCACCCCACCAGTAGTAGGAGATGTAAGGATTGCTACATAGAATAATTTTTTATTTGATTGATAATCATATAAAGCGGAAGATATTTTTGCCATTTGCATCAAGCTCACACTTCCTTCTTGCATGCGTGCTCCTCCAGAAGCACACACTAAAATAAGAGGTAAAAATTGATTTGTAGCATACTCGATCAAACGGGTGATT